CTCTTATGATATTTCACTTTGTTTAGTTTATTCTATCTATCTCTGTCCCTACCTTATACTATCCTTCCTATCTGCCATTTACCTGTATTCTATCGATAGGAATGGTTGCTCTACCCGAACTGAGTCTTATTCCTCGGCTTTGACTTCGAAGATACTCAAGTCTACTCTTTAGCGAGGGACTACTTTCTTTGCTTGTTCGGCTGGGAATAGGTTTCATGACTAGTTCTGCTATTGTCCGTAGGTCTTTGTTGCTGAGGTCTCATGCATGTCGTAAGCGAGTCAAGCTCTCCTAGGTCCCTGGGCTCTCCCTTGTTTCGATGGTTGGGAATTGTCATGAGTCATTCAGTAAGTAGTGTTATCTGCCTTGCTTTTGTGTATGCACAGGATTCCTTGAAGTGGAGCACGCCCCAAGGGTAGCTGTCAGTCTAGTAAATATCCCTTTCCTTGGAATGAGTAGGCATGTTATAGGCGGTAAGTAGGTCGATAGCCGCCCTGTTCCCGTTGATACATGGGATGTGTTCTCTATCCGTTCTGTCCCGCCTCGTCTAGATCCCTGCAGCTAATGTGGAGAAGGTGAGCTCCCTCCGAAAGTGTAGATCGCGAGTGGTCTATTGGGGGTGGGCCCCGGAGTGATCGGCTAAGGTACGTGAGCCCTTCTTCTGTCATTACTGAATCTCTCCTCTCTTCGTTCGATGTTTGGGAAGTTCTCCCGTTTGCTTCCCCCCGGTCATTACCGGGTACCCTTCCACAGTCCAACTGAGCAAATTAGGAAAACTTTTGACTCGAAAGAACTCGACTAAAAGGAATTCATTGGACTTTCCGATACAGCAACTCAAAAAGAACAGCCGTCCTTACCGGTGAAGCCTACTGTCTGACTCTTAGCCTAGCTACTTAGATCAGACTCAGCGAAACTCTGCAGCTGCTTAGTCAAGTTCTGCTACTGACTCTCTTTCAGTTGAGGTGGAATCAAACCCTTCTTTGGCTTAGGGTTATGCCCACCTCTACTTGTTAGTCTTGCTTTTTTCAATTCCTTTGGTCGAGGAGTAAGCCTCACCCCAAACCGACACTCTTTTACTTCATTACCTTTCTTCCGGCGGGGCATTTTCTTTCCTTAAGTGACACCTCTAAGGACCAGTCAGTTACCAGCCTATTTATTTACTATTATATGACATCCTATCTGTCTAGTGGCTAATTGATTGAATTGGTCGAAGGATTGACTCGGACTCAGACTCAGGTCGGGAAGTCCAGCCCACAAAATGCAAAAGCCGATACATAGAGCCGGCTATAGAAGATTCAAGATTGGCGCTAAGACTAACTTCGGAAGGGATTACGAGTACAAAAGTCAGAATGATTCGGAGAAAACCGAAAGCCTTACAGGAATGGAGGATTGGCAGTTAGGCTCAAGTCTTTCATTAAGATATACCGGCTTGGCAATCCCTTGTCTGTTGATATGAAAGAATGCGCTTTCGGGCGAACTAAGGCCGAGGTGTCTCGAGACTTCCAGGCGGAATTTTCAATAAGGCGATAGAAGGCATTGGGACCAATCCAGACTTTGAAAAACTGAATTGACTTGAGTCCTTTACCGCGGGGGGGCGGCCTCATCTCATCATTAAGTCATTAAGAACTCCTTGATTGAATGTTGAATGGCATAGCAGCGGGGCAAGATCGGGTTACCTCAATGGCAAAGACTGGCTGAGACTTCCTAAAATGCTGTATTCGTAAAGGCAAGCAAGAGCCTTAGACGATTTCCACACATCGAAGAAAGAAAGTGAATCGTTTGTCTGATTACAATGGGACCTAAGATAGCCCTAACTCGTCTTTTGCCTAGAGAAAGTTTAGAATCGATATCCATCTATCTGCTCCTATGCTGCTTCTCCTTCTGCTGGATGAGTGAGCAAACTCTGACGTTGGGGCGGATGGCGGCTTCATGCGCGCATTCTGTTGTGATGGGGGCTCTGTTCTCCATTTACCAAGGAATAAGAGATAGGTAGAAGCGGGCTCCATGGAATGTAGATGAGAAGCGAGCAGACCTGTGTGAGAAGCTAAGAACCTAACAGTCACCCTCAATTTATCGGTAGTTCTCTCTCTTAACCTTCTTTATGGTCCGATCCTAAAAGCTAGAGGAGCACACTAGTAGAAGTTACGTCTTAGCGCTGTAGCTTTCTTTCAATGTCGAGATGAGGAGCGTAGCCTATCTTCTTTTTCTCTCTGCGCGTAGGAACCACTTTCTTTCTGAAGAGATGGGCGTGATCGTCTTTGGAATAGGCATAAGCGCCGTTCTATTAAATAGATTAATAGAAGGGCAAAGCCTACCATTCATTAGTTGAACCGGTTTCTCTTGGATAAGAACGAGAGTCCAGAAAGAAGGCAGAGTTAACTACTAAGACGAGAGAAGTCGGAACTAGTGCAAGTGAGGGAATTCGCTCTGCTACTGCTAGGTCGAAGCAAAGAAGGTTAAGAGAGAATAAGTAGTTCCGAGGGATTTAGGCTTCGTCTGCTCTCAAGCCAGCTCCTAACTCTCGGTCTTCTGGCGAACAAACTTACCGGATTCAAGTGATTGAAACACAGGACCCTTTTCCACTTGGGTGACGACATACATAAGGTTTGACGAGCATTCTCGGGTGGTAGAATGGTGTTGGGACTATGGAAACTGTCGATCTCCAACTTGAAGGTGGGCGGGAGTGCTTGAATCGGGAGGAGTAGATTCTCTTACCTGTGGTTCTCTGCTAGTGGATACTTCTCTCTAGCGGTGTAACGGGTGTTGGCACTTCGGTTGTTGCCAGTCCTGTCATTTCCTAGAATATGTCTTAGTATAGGCTGGAATATGTAAGTATTTTCTATAAGTTCCCCGTTGGTCTCTTACTAGTCTGCTCTTCTTTGTTCCAGTGAGTTCTGTCATGAAGTGTAGCTCATGTTAGGATTACCCGGGGAGCGAGCTTGTCGACGACGACGGGTAAGCCGTGTGAGCGGTTAAGGGTAGCTTGTTGCTCAGCTGTCTTTAGTCAATATCTTATGAATGTTCCGGTCCATAGAATAATGTTAATGTAGCTAGAGTGTTCCTAAGGTGCATACTAGGGCTTCTTCCTCTAGTTACCGTTGTAGCTGAACCAGACTTGCAGCTGTATATTCTGGGCGAGGAGCGTAAGCGATATGGCATATTTGTGAAAGAATCTCCTTTCTCTTCGTTCGGAATGTTGCTAGAAGTATTCCCTGTGGTTTGTACTAGTTGTAACTTATGTTTCCCGGTGTTAGAAGGTTGTAGCTGTTCAGCGGGTGCAGCTAAAGGAGGACCTCCAGGTCCGTAGAACTCCTATCTTTGCTTTGTTCGTACGGGAATAGGTGTCATGAAGTTTCGTCTATTGTCCCTAGGTCTCTGTTATGTATTGTTAAGTAGTTCTGGCGGGCTTCTTTCCTTGTTTTGCTTGAGCGGATGCGCGTAATGTTGCTGAATGTGCGTCTGTTCCCTAGGGTTTCCTTGTGCTTTTGGGCGTGACTAACAAGTGAAGCTGTTTTCTTTCGTTGTTGTTATGGGAATATTGCGCTTGGGTCCCCTTTACCTAACCAACAACTTCATCTTCCTGTGTCTGCTCAAACAGTTGTTTTCGCTTTGCTTGATTAATAGTTGTGGGAATGCGTCCTTTGTCCGCTTCCCTTTCCTTGGTTGTGTCTGTATTACGGGCTGCTTTCTCGATCCTTCTATTGTTGCGTGGAAGTGCTGCTTTCTTCCTGATAGTTGGATCCCCGAATCCAACTATGATTTGCTGAGCTGTTGCAGCTCCTTTCCTTTCTTCTTTGTGGGCGGACTGAGAAGGGCCCGTATACCGTACGTATCCCTCCGGTGATTGTCGTTCTGTCTTCCCTTTCCTTCCGGGTTGTCTGGGACTGGCTTCAATGTTCGGGTAGCATTACCTTTGTTCTGCTCTCCTCTCTTTGAAGTGTACTTTCCGGCCGAGAAGTAGCTTTCTTTCTAATATAGGTTTTTCTCTGACGACTAACCTATATTAGTTCCTGCTGCTACTGTATGTTGTGTACCGAGTGCTGGCTGTTATAGTATGGTTATAGCGTTGATGGATTGTTTGTTATCTCCTTACTGCTATTAGCTGTTGTTATAGGGCTATATTCCTACTGTTGTTATCTGTTAATATGCTGTTGTTATCTGTTAATATGCTGTTGTTATCTGTTCTCTGTCCTTACTGTTGTTAGGTGGGAATAGGTTGTTAGCGTAGCTTCTGTTCCTATGCTTGAATGTGTAGTGAAGGAATGGAGGGAAGCTCTTATTAACGGCCGGAGCTAAACTCCGCTTAGCCCGGACAGGGACAACCAAAGCAGGAACTTAGAGACTCCTAGTAATACATCATACCTACTAAATCAGTCTATTGGGGCTATAGGTGTTCCCCCCGGGAAAATAACCAATGGAGTTGATTACGTTGTGAGTAAACGAGGAAAGGCGTAACATTTCATAGTTAAGGGTCGTTCATTAGCCCTACTAGTCAAGCACGGGAAGCTAACTTTCTATCAACAAAGCTAGCGGGGTTTCCGGGCCTTGTTTTGGTCCAATGTGAAAAGCTACATCCGAGGAATTGTATGATTCAGATACCTGACGAAATAAAGAGAGAAAAGATCGGGCGGGATAGCTGGGATGACCTATTTCAAGATCAGATGATCCACCAGCTTGTCTGCTTGTGAGGTTGAGGATTTGACTGTTATGATCTCTTGGCCCGTGCCTCCGTAGTGTAGTGTAAGTTCTTAGACCAAGATTCGAAACCTTGTCTTTCCCGCTTCCCTTCGCAGGAAATTTTTGACAGAAAGTAGCGACACTGATACCTTAGAACTAACAAGTACCAGGCCTAGACCGGGGAGTCGGAACTAATAACAGCTTTTATAAACTCCAAATCCAACTCTTCCAACTCCAAGTTGGACGCAGGAAACTCTACCTACAACCCTCAATTCCGGAGGTTGGCAGCTCATCAACTACGAGAAAAATGTGATCGCAATCAAGCACATAACATTGAATCTCGTGCAAGACATTCTTTAGCTAAGTCTATAGCAGCTGATTCAATAGCGGATGGTCTTGTTGAAGGTTTTTTGACTTCTACTGAGAGCAAAGTCCTTACTTACCAGACCGGGCTACTTGAATAGCAGAAAGAAAAAATGTCACGAACCCAACTCCTAGGTCACTAGGAAGAAGAATGGAGGGAAATAGAAGAGGTCCTGTAAAGAAGCTTTCATTCGATGCTTCTGATTCAACTCCCAGACAAACAAGGAAGTATGCGCGAAGATAGGGTTAGTCCCTGCGGCAGGCATTATCCGGGAACGATTATCCAGGAACTTACAGAAGGTTGGCGTGACACGCCTAAATCCACAACGCTTCAGGCGAAGAGATATATCTTTCCGCTTTAGCGGCTTGAACCCTTCGATCAAAAGAGATACCTTAAATAAAATCAACTAAGTAGCTGACCTCTTAGACGTTCGTGGGTATTTAAATTCATACATAATCTTCTCCGACATGAGATAGAGTGAGAGGGCCTGGCCTATTCCATAGAACAAACTCAGCAAATCTTGATCCGTATTCCACCTCAGATGGTAGAAGGGGCAACTCAGCCTTGTCTTTTTCTTTGGGCTAGGAACCCAGGAGAATGTTCAAAGCGATAAGAGAACAGGTCTTTTCAGAGAAGCTCTTGCCACTCTTCTGTTAGAGCTCTTTAGTCCCATTCCTAACAACAGGGCACTAGCAACTGGGAACAAGGGAAACACCAACTCCCAACTTCCCTAGCCCAACCTTCCCAACCACCTCGGAACAAATATCATGCATACATAGGAACCCGGCTTCGCTAACCTTTCTTACTTAGTCGTGAAACAACTGTTCCCATCGAACGGAGAGAGATAGTCAAATGACAAAGGAAAGCAGACCTCGGAACGCGCTGCACAGCACGGAACAGCCATTACATCAGTGATCGGCAAACAAAGATAGATACTTAACAGCAGCTACAAGCAACAATAGCTACACCCGCCTAGGGACCACTCCAGAAGTAAGCTGCGATTAACCAGCTCACTTCCCTCATTCAATAGGGAAGACAACCCGCAGGGATACATGCATAAACAGGAATACTGCTATGCTTACCTACCTGACCATTCATGCAACAACTTACTCACATACCAACAAGGGATATGAATTATACTGAAGCTGCAAGCAACAGGAACTAGTGCCGCTTAGCTACGGTAGTTCACAGGCCGTTCCTCACTACCTCCATACATGCTTCACACAGAAACAACTGCTGTGCATACACAGAAACAAGGCAGCTATGCACACTAACTCATACCACAACCATTCCTATCGATAGAATACAGGTAATGGCAGATAGAAAGCAGCACTTACAGAGGAATCCATACACCGCAGGGATAGAGATTCACAACAGGAGGATAGCTCAAACGAAGAGAAGAGATATTCTAGACTGACAGGAGCTACAAACGCAGGAGTACGAGCCACTCTCCACGCTCGCTGGAACAACAAACCAAACAAGAAGAGGAACTAGCAAAGGCCTAACGAGACTTCTAGCAGCTTCTTCCCATTCCGCATAAACAAACAGAGGAATGAAAGACTGACATCACTGCTTTAGCTGCACCGTTGACTTAGCCGACGCTTTGATTCAATTAGAAATCTAATCACTCGGACAGCCCTGCGCTACACTTCGGGGATACGCTTACCGGGAAGTCCTACGTTCTCTACAACTGGTAGCCCAACTCAACGGGAGAAAGAGAAAGCAGCCCTATTAGAATAGAAGCCTTCGGAACTACTCTAGCATCTTCTTACCCTTCCCTGAAAGTTTCATTCATCAAAAACTTTGTTTCAGAGTGCAGATTTCTTAGCTATACAGGCATTCAAACTTTGATGTATCTAACCTTAGTGTCCATAGGGCAAAGCGGGAAATCCTTACCGGACGAAAGCAAGAAGCAGGCAGCTAATTAACGCAGTCAACTCATAGTTCATCTTCTTCGACCTGTATCCGCATACCATTTACAATCGATAGATAGCTAGTCTGTCTGGTTCTCGAGGAACGCCAGTCTCTCGACTGAGAGGAACGCCTCTTACTAAGGGGATTCTGTTCGGATTCGTCTTTTAGACTAGCACCAGCCTTTATTCCATTCCGCAAGTGGAATGTCGTAGGAAACCCTCTACATGGGTGTGCTATAAAACTAGGAGAAGAACAGAACTAAACGGATCAATTCCTTTGACCGGTCGTTTCGAGCTTCCAGTTATTCTGGATTGCTAACGTGGTTCGATGACGCCGATGGAAGGAACCACTGGAGATTCATCCAACTTCGATCCCCTAAAGTAAAGGCAAGCGCGTAGGCTATAGAATCCCAAATAGAGCTCCTTCGGCTCTAAACTGCTACTGTGCTTATTTGGTCTATCAGCGACTCGGCCAGCTACTGACCTAATTGGTAGCTTTTCAGTCAAGGTATGGATCACTCACTTCTGAGTCTATTTGTTGCAGACAAGCTGCTTTGGTCTCACTCCTAGCTTTTCTTATCGAAAGGAAAAAAGAAGGATCGTCTCACTCCAGTCAAATATGTATGTGGTTGGGTTCGAATCCCAATGAGCTATGAATTCGAGGAAAGGACTCTCATCCCCTGAATGAGCATCCCCCGAAACCGATCTATCATGTAGGTTCAGATCCACAAAAGCACCGGCATTCCCTGGTCCTCGGGAATGGTGGTCGCGTACTTCATCTGACGATACGAAGGTATCGGATAGATTGAAGAGTCGTAAGTCGACTTGAATCACCTCAAGGGGTGTAGGTGAGCCCGGTGGTATAAGTGCTTATGTTGGAAAGGCTCTACCCGTTGTATTGTGTAGTGGGAGTAGTCGTGCTAATGTTGAGAAGCAGAGTAAGAAGGCTTGCAGACCTTCTTAGTCCATGCTTTCTATTCTATGTGCGTGGATGTCACTATTGATTCAATTGGCCATCATTTTCACTTAATTCGTATTGGATTCCGCTTTGTCTAATAGACAGAGGAAAAGTTTCCATATCCCACTCTGAAAAAAAAGCCTATTTATTGATAGGTCAGGCCTTCAGAAAGACTTGTTCCATCTTAATCTTCTAGTTTTCACTCTTCTAGTTTGTCGCGGACTCTGCTCTTAGAGTCGATTCCTACTCTCGAACAGAAAGCAGGTAAGCCCTTCAAAGCTTTTCTTTGAAGCGGAGACTATTGGTAGTGAGAGAAATGTCATCTAAAGAAAGTCTCTGACAAGACCTGCTGATTAAAGGAAAAACTCTTCGCTGGGAACTCTCCAAGCAAGTGATTTGAGGTACTTTAGTAACTCGACTGGAATGCTTGAAGCTACTAGAGAAAGTCCTACTCTTTCATTTAGAGCCGAAACAGCTTCAGATGGTTCTTTTCCTGTCTAATTCAACTGTCGACTTTGTAAATGATTCAGTAGACCCGGGAACTTCTATTATTATGTTAGAAGGCTTGCCCCAAGCGCTTTAGGTACCTAGTACGCACAACTAGCCGTTATCCCCTACCGTCATAGCTTCAGATTTCCAACAGCCCTTAGACACTCAAATGCCCCGGGATCGCATTTCCACTTCCACTGTCCCTGGTATCAACCACTTACATCATTAGAAGTAGATCTTCCTCAGAGAAGGAAAGTCTATAGATACCTAAAATGCTGAACAGAAAGTGAAAGCGGTCCAGAAATTCTCATAACCGCGGGGAAGCCCTTCACTTCTAAGGAGGATTTTTTATTCCCATATAACTCCATCAATTGATTCAGTAGCCGCCCTAGTAGCATAAAATACAATTGCTTCTACTCCCGCTTTTGAAGTATGCCATCTATCTTCTGCTGTAAATGCAACTACTGGTTCATTGATAGTGTACACCCTTACCAAGGCCAAGGATGAAATGCCAGATTGAACTGATACTGTTGGCCAATCAAGGCAATCATCAGCCTACGAGGTCTAGGGAATGAAAGTCTTATAGAGGAGACTGGCTTCGTAAGTAAAGTAAATGAATTTGAGATAGATAGCTCGGAGAAGCTGGAGAGGCACGGAGTGACTCGACTGAAAGGAGAGGTGAATGAGTTACCAGCTACAGAAACTATTCACTCTGATGTTACACCATTTCCTGCCGAGAAACGCCTTATCTTTGTGCCGATATTGGAACTATTTCATATGTAGATTCCTCAACTTATTCCCTTTCTGGTATTGAACCAGTAACAAGATCGTCCCTTTCCGATTCCGATTCGTTGACTGCTAGAGCAAGAGGACCTTTCCTACCTTATGATAGACAGCTTTCACTGCTACGGCTATTGGCTTTAGCTCTACTATGGCATTCCCTGTAGTTCTTGGAGTAACTCAAACTCGAACTCCTGTTACAGCTTATGCCGGCTATAGACTACGCCTCTATTCATCCTTCGTTCGTGATCACTCCCAGCAATCACTTCACTGGCTAACAGTTAGTTAGAAAGTGTTCCGGCTAAGGCCTATAGAACTCATTTCACTCCGGTTATAGCTGAAAGTGGCTTTGTTCTTATCGTTCAGTGGTCACTCGCCTATAGGTAAGTAAAGAAGGGATTCTATTGTATTCCGATACTGTTACGAGCTGTCTTAACTCCACTTACTTCTAGGCCATTAGCTCAGTAAGCTCAGTAACTCCATTCTCTTATGCCAGCCTTACCTCAATTCCCTTCTTCGCCTCAACAGCTAAAGCATCCCTTTCTGCAGCTCCTGAAACAGCCGAAGAACCTGGAGTTTATGATTCCGGCAGGAGAGGTATTCTTTACTGCGCTCTAGCAACAAGACAGCTAGCCGATCAGTCGTAACTGCCCCCGACAGCCACTCCTTCTCTACAGCTTGCTCGCATAAGGACGCTTCGCTAGCAGCCTATTCTCATCAAGCTACTCCGAACAAAGAGAAGGAATACTCTTTAGAATGCGCTAGCAGCAACCCTTAGCCGCTCAATCGTGCCTTACCTCAGTAGATGCATACGCACAACGCGGTAGGCACTCGCTCACTACAGCTTGCTTACTTAGGAAGATCGCTTCGCTTGCTAACTAACACATCAAGGAACAAACAAACCTTGCAGACGGAGAAGGGGAACTCTACTTGACAGACAGATAAGGAATCCCCGTCTCCTAGCTAACAATACCTCGTCGGGATGGAATGCCTACTCGGAACAAACTAGCCTGAAAAAGTGATATTTCGTATAATAATAATGAATGAATGAATGGATGGAATTGGATCATCAACGGACGAAGTGAGTCAAATACACTCTTTATTGGCTAGTGTGTAGTAGACTCCATTATGGTCATTCGTAACGGCTCCATATAGTTTGATTTTGGGGCGTAACGTTGTGATTGTTCCATCGACTGACCGATATACTAGTTCCAGAGGCATCTTCCATTCATATCGATTTGGGTTTTTCTGCACCATATTTTGATCTGCCGCGTCTTCGACCCGGAATTCCCATCAAATCCTTTACTCCTCGAATACAATGGGATTTTACACCTGGCGAATCTTTCACTCTACCTCCTCTTATTAACACCTGCGAATGTTCCTGCGAATTATGACCTTCGCCCGGAATGTGAGCAAATATATCATGTCGATTGCTCAACCGTACTTTGGCTATCTTACGTGGAGCGGAATTCGGTTTTTTCGGTGTTCTCGTTGAAACACGCGGGCATGCTCCTAGCTTCTGGGGACATTTATCCAAAGCTCGAGTACGGTCCGTGCGCCGTTTTTCTTCTCTACCATGACGAATCAATTGATTAAACGTAGGCATTATTCTCTTTCCTTTCTTTTTCCCCCCCATTTTTTGCCCTATCACTTTACTCCCGATCCGAAGCACCCCTTTTCCATTCATAGAGAAATCCAATCGTCAAAATAAATAAAAAGGCCATCATGGACCAAAATCCAAACAGATCAATCTTGTTGGGAGGTACTGCCCAAGGAAAGAAAAAGGTGACTTCCAGATCAGGGATTAAAAATAAAATTGAAACAAGATAAAATCGTATATCGAAACGACTTCTGGCATCACCGAAAGGATCGAAACCACATTCGTAGGCCGACAATTTTTCTGGGTAGGTAGAACTATTGGAAGCAAATGGAAAAGGAACACCGAGTAGGATCAAAGAAACTAGCAGACTAATCACTAAATAGATAGAAATTGGTGCAAATTCTGACATCATTACAGCCCACTTTGTTTTCTCGCTCCTTGCTGGCGAAGAAGCGGCATATCGAAAAATAAAGAAAGAAGCAAAAGCCCATCCCGAAAGGTAGCTTGCTTACTTATGCGATAGAGTCCCCCCCAGGGCCGCCTTTCTTGAGGAACACTCTATTTTTGAGTTCCTTAAATTCTGGGGCCTCTTTACCGCGCTCATTTAGAGCACTTAACAGGCGGTATAACTGCTCCAAGGAGTGCTCTCCCGTGGCGGTACGGGGATTGTCGAGGGCCCGAGCTCCCCGCCCCATCCAATCCCCCGTTGGATCAAGGCCAGCCATTACCTTCACAATCTCTACCTTGACCTCGAAGAGGTCTTCGGCTTGAATGTGGGCTAATTGGATGACCTCGTATGAGGGATAAGCAAATGCCGCCAAAAGGCGACGTTGGATGTCGCCAACGCTATCCCCCCCTATAATTTCATTCCCTTGATAGGGATAGGGGACAGATGGCCCAGCTTCCTCCCCCCCGGAAGGGACTGGATTAGTTGGAAGCGCTGGCCCAGCTTCCTGGGGAGGAAGCTGATTGACCGATGGTTCACTCTCCTCCGTGTGGGACTCCCCTGCCGGGGGGGAGTCCGTGTCCGTTTTGGAGTCCGAGAATGATTCCTCGAGAACGTCCAGTTCAAAGGGATCTTCCTCCCACGTGGATGAGCTCTCCGCCCCGTTAGGGCCCGTAGAAGGAAGTGCTCCTACTGCAGCCCATATAATGGGCTCCAACAGGGGCAAAGCCTGACCACCCAGTAGGTGGATGACTTTGATCCGTATCAAAGATATTACCACGGCGATGAAAAAGACCAAGAAGAGATTGAGAATCCCCCTCAGTGGTCCTTTCAAACGAAAGTAATAAATTCGAAATAAAAATAGGAAGCCCACCAGTGCGAAGAATGAAACGCACGTAGTGGTCAGAATAGCGCTTCCTTCTGATCCTAGAAAACGTCCGAAAAAACCTGCTACGGAACTACCGAGCAGGAGCACCAATAGTCGAACCAGATTTTTCATAAATTTGAGATTTTTTCGTTTCTTTCCTTATCAGAGAGGGGCCCCTTAGGGGTATTTAGTAACTCGAGCATTTCTTGTTTACTCGAACAGCAAAGGAGAGGCACGGAGTGACTCGAGCACTTGTTGCGAGAGGTGCTTTAGCAACTCGACTGAAAGGAGAGGGCGAAGTCATGACTCGAGCACTTGTTGCGAGAGGTCCAACGGAACTTACCGAGTGAAAGAGTTATTCTATGAAATAAAATCTCGTTTTTTCATCACATATACAAGCTAAAACTACAGCCAACAGGGTGGAAGTTGTGTCTTTACAGTAACTCTCCTCTCTTCACATGGAGTAGCTCATCTACCTTCTCCTACCTCAGCAGAACACTTCTCGGACAGTCAGCAGCAGCAGAGCACATTCCTACTTACATACATGATTCAAACAACACTTCCACACCCATCGAAGTGGGAGTAGACCATCCCTACCATGGAAGTAGGAGAAGAGAACAAAGACATTTAGACAGAACATAATTCGCATTATATAATTGAATCAATTCTCAGGAAAAGAGAAACTGTGGTGTAAACTCTACTACAATAGGGTTTCACAGATAAAAACTTTCTTCCTCGAATTGAATGAAGTTTTGAAAGCTACATTCTATATTAAGACAGCCCGGAAGCCCTAGGACTACACTCCAACAAGATCACGCAACAGACGTTACGACCACTCAACAAAGTCTCGACAATACACCCAAATAATCACAACTTCTTTCTTCGCTACCTTTAGTATTCGGATAAACACTCGGACAGTATTGACAAATCGCGTGTGTTAAGCAACACACAAGACTTCTCTTTTCTTTGCCTCATTTGAAACTTCTTTATTAAACCTGACTTCAGTCTATCATTTTCAGAAAAGGCATACTATCAGAAAAGTCATACCTTTATTAAACAATTCACTACTTGGTGAATACTTGGGCACTACTTGGCTACTAGTTGACTACTTGGGAAACTAGTTGACTACTTGGATAGTTTACTACTAGGCTAGGGAACTACTTGACTACTGAACCCCAGGAATACACTACTTGCCTAGGGAACTACTTGGGAAGTCATCTCTTTACTTAACGAACTAACCACTCAGGGATTCAAATCCACGATACTCCTACCATCTGCTTGATCCAGTTGAAAACTTGACTCCGACTTCACATCAGCCCTTAGGGTCAACACAGCTCCTCTTATCCTTTACTCTTTCTATGCCTGGATTCCTATGCCTGTTTTACCTCGAGTTGGAATTCAGTGGGAGAAATTCCAACAAAATGAAGTGGTAGAAATTCTCCAGAAAACGAAAACGGCGATTCCAACTCTACAATCAAGGCAGAACGCAGGGAGGAGAAGAGAATAGAATAGATTATAGACGGCGGACCGGACCCAAGCTAGGCTGAAGGCAGGACTCTATTAAGTACGGCTAAAGGCAGACTCTATTAAGTACGACTGAAGGCAAACCAAGTAAGTGCGGTTTCAAACAAAGGTGAAGGAAAGGTACGATCGGTGGACAAGGAATCGGTTGAGATCGAAACCATATTCGTAGGACGCGTACCCAATAGCGTTTCCAGGGGCCTCATCCCGGGGGCAAGCCGGGGCATCAGTACGCGCTAGGCCTATCACTCGGAGCCCGGGCGATCGACTCCTACTCTTTATTTAGAGGCGGGAAATCTTACTCTTCTTGAGCGGGGGGTAGACCAATCTTCTTCAGCGGGAAATCCAATCCATACCTTGGAGGAAATCCATAGCTTGGTAGACAATCCATAGCTTGGTATCCAATCACTCTACTTCAAGTGGGCTAACTCACTCATCTTTTGGGATTGGTCTTTCTTCAATGTATAAGTGGAGTAAGGTCTTTTTCCCCACCGAAAGAAAAGAAGGTTTCCATTCCCATTCCAGTAGTAAGAAAAGATCAGAGGCACCGTTGCCTACTTCGTGGGATCGCCTTACGTAGAAGGACTTGTGATCCACTCTCGGCTAAGTTTCTATGATCGGTCCTCTCTCGATTAATAGCTAACTGGAAAGAGAATCCTCTTTTATACTTCATTATCGATCAAGAGGGAAGTTCCTAACGTGTCCTTAGGAACGAAGGTCTGTCGAAGGTGGGCGAACGTGTCTTTCTATGGTACGCTCGGTACGCCTTGTTTCTATTGTTCTCCGATAGCTCTATCAGTGATTATTTCAAGTAGTGCTTTTTGTCTGTTACCGGATATGTATAGAAGTTTCCTTATGGTGTTCCTCTCCGGTGTTGCTGAATACACGTCACCGGTTCGACTCCTATTTATATTTAGTGGTCCATTTATTGATTGATGGGCGAATGGAGCCCGGGATGCTGAAAATGTAAAGGCCAAGGCCTCTCTCGGTTGTTGCTTTACCTGTCCTATTAGACTAGCTAGGCCCTCCTTCGGTATGTCTTGTTCCTTGGCTTCTCCTTGTTGGAATTCATGGTTGATTGTAACCTAAGGGTTGTTATATCACTGTCCTTCTGTGGGGGAGAAAGAGGGGGTGTTGCTAGCTCGGTAGGCGCACAGGCGCGGGTTCCGGTTGAAGAGTCAAATTCTCCTTCTTGTTTTTATTGTGAGAATCTTTCTCTATACTCTATATAAGATGCCATCTGTTTTCTTTACTCGTTTCCTCCTTAGCTTTGAATCTATCTGTGACTGTTCTCCTTCTTCTCTAAGGTCTGTTCCTTTGTTCCTTCTTTGTGCCTTCATTTGCTTTCTTTTGTTTGACTGTTAACTTAAGTATCTACCTTCTTCCT